ACTAGTCTAATGAATTGACTTTCAGAATTTTATAGAGCTATGAAAGCTCAACCCACAGGAATTGTTCACGATATTTCAAAATAAAAAAAGAGCTATTTAATGAACTTCGGGTTAATTAAACGAATGAAAATGAAAGTAGGGAAAGGAGGGCTTGTCCTATCCTCTCTCTGTGCGTATTTTAGCATTTTGCGTTCTTATTCTTCCTTTTCTTAGCTTTCGAATTGACTTAGATAATCAAGAATCTTAGTTACGGGGCATGGTTTGATTCCGTTTTGGTAGTTGCAACCTTGATATTGGCATGTTGACAATAGTGTATTGATCCAATATGATTAGATCATGGATAAATAGATCTAGGATCCAATTCTATTTGGTTTTTACTTGTCTTCATGCAAATGCTGTGTTCCTTGGATTCGCTGTGGCACAAAAGGTCTCTTCTGAAACGGAAAGAGATCTATCTATTTTCTATAGTTACCGGGTAATTTATTCGATTTTCATTTGATTTTTGTTTTTTCCGTTTTAGGTTTCTAATCGATCAGAAAATTCTTTTTTTAGATTTGGTTGTTAGTTCCATTTTGTTGTTTGTTGATGTGGTCGTGCAATCCAATCTCTTTATTCTTTTGTTTGATTGCGCTCGTATCTACAGAACCGAATTCCCTTATTCGGGTTGCTAACTCAACGGTAGAGTACTCGGCTTTTAAGTGCGCCTAGAATCTTTTACACATTTGGATGAAGCAACGGATTCATACATACCATTGGTAGAGTTTGTAAGACCACGACTGATCCTGAAACGGGGTGAGTGGAAAAAGCAGCATGTCGTATCAATGTAAACCTCTGAGACTATTTGATTCTTAACGGATCGGTACAAAATCTAGTTTTTGTATGATTCTTGTAGCGGGACAAACGAAATTCACGGTTGGGTCGATTGAATAAATGGATAGAGCCTTCTGGTTCCAATTATAGGGAAGCAAAAAGCAACGAGCTTCTGTTCTGAATTCGAATTATTACCCGATCTAATTAGATGTTAAAAATGGATTAGTGCCTGGTGCGGGAAAAGGTTCTCCCATAAGTGGATTACTCATTTTTTTTTTATGAATCCTAACTATTTTTACCTCCATTAGATTCTGTATGGAGTGGAGACTCATGTGTATCAGAAACGGTATATTGATAAAAATAAATTATTCCAAAGTCAAAAGAGCGATCGGGTTGCACCAATAAAGGATTTCGAACCATCTCGGTATTCTATAACGAACATAAACCAATTGGGTGGAAAAAGAGAGGATCCATTGATTAGCTTATCTGTTGTCACCGAGGTATTTTATTTTCTATTTTCTTACTATATACCCTGTTTTGACTGTATCGTACTATGTATCATTTGCTAACCCAATAAACCCTTTGCCTTTGTTTCAAAGCAAATTTCAAATGAAGGAATTACAAGGATATTTAGAAATGGAGAGATCACAGCAACAAGACTTCCTCTATCCACTTCTTTTTCAGGAGTCTCTTTATGCACTTGCGCATGATTATGGTTTAAAGGGATCCAGTTCTTACGAACCCGTGGAAAATGTAGGTTATGACAATAAATCCAGTTCACTGCTTGTGAAACGTTTAATTACTCGAATGTATCAACAGAAGTTGTTGATTATTTCGGCTAATGTTTTTACAAAAAAAAATTATTATCAAATGGTATCCGCCGGATTTTCAGTCATTTTGGAAATGAAATTCTCACTGCGATTAGTGTCTTCTCAAGAAGGGAAAGATCTACAAAAATATCAGAATTTCCGCTCAATTCATTCAACATTTTCCTTTTTAGAGGATAAATTATACCATTTAAATAATGTATCAGAGATACTAATACCCTACCCCATTCATCTGGAAATCTTGGTTCAAAATCTCCGCTGTTGGATACAAGATGCCCCCTCTTTACATTTATTCCGACTCTTTCTCTACGAGTCTCGTAATTGGGCTAGTCTGATTACTAAAACGAAATCTATCTCTTTTTTTTCAAAAGAGAATCAAAGATTCTTCTTGTTCCTATATAATTCTCATGTATATGAATGGGAATCCCTATTCATGTTTCTCCGTAAACAATCTTTGTATTTACGATCAACATCTTTTGGAAACCTTCTTGAGCGAACCTATTTCTATGGAAAAATAGAACATCCTCTAGGAGTGTTTCGTAAAGATTTCCAGAATATCCTATGGTTCTTCAAGGATCCTGACATGCATTATGTCAGATATCAAGGAAAATCCATTCTGGCTTCAAGGGGAAGTTTTCTTCTGATGAATAAATGGAAATATCACATTGTCATTTTGTGGCAATGTTATTTTTACTTGTGGTCTCAAGCAGATAGAATTCATATAAACCAATTTTCCAATCATTCCTTCGAGTTTCTGAGTTATCTTTCAAGTGTACGGCGAAATCCTTCAGTGATAAGGACTCAAATGCTAGAAAATGCATTTCTAATGGAGATTCCTAGTAAGAAGTTTGAAACTCTAGTCC